AATAAGATTGCCAGAAATTTACAAGGTAATATTTCCATTTATTCATCATAAGAGGAGTCCCCCTTGCAGCCAGAAAAGATTTGGCTTGATATCTGACATAATGTATGAAAGGGTCCTTGACCAAGCATAGGTTGGTTTGAAAATCATTATGAAAAAGTACTACAAGATGTTCTCTTTTTCCATAGAAATGTGTTCGCTCGAGAAGGGCTCCAAAAGACGTTGATCGTAAATGAGAAGATTGTTTACGTAGAAAAACAAATATGGATTCGCATTTATATACATAAAAATTATATAGGAACAAGAAGAATCTTTGATTCTCTTTTGAAAAAATGTAAATGGATTTCTTTGGAGTAATAAGACTATTCCAATTACGATACTCGTAGAGAAAGAATCGCAATAAATACAAAAAAGGGACATCTTGTACCCAGATGCGAAGGGCTTGCACTAAGATTTCCGGATGGATAGGGTGGGGTATTAGTATATCTGACACATAATTTAAATGTGAGAATTTGTCCTCTAAAAAAGAAAATATTGAATGAATTGATCGTAAATTACGAGATTTTACCAGTTCTTTCCCTTCTAGGGAAGATACTAATCGCAGCGAGAATGGAATTTCCACAATGACTGCAAACCCCTCTGATATAATTTTCAGATCAAAATTTTTGTTGTGCCCAAAAAATTTATTTTGGTTAGAACTATTACTATTAGCCGAAATAATGAAATGATTCTCTTGATACATTCGATTAATAAAACGTTTCACAATTAGTGAACTGGATTTATTGTCATAACCTAAATTTTCCGCAGATTCGTAAAGAATCGATCTATTTAAACCATGATCATGAGCAAGTGTATAAATATACTCCTGAAAGAAAAGTGGATATAGGAAGTCTTGTTGCCGAGATCTATCTAGTTCTAAATATTCTTGTAATTCCTCCATTTGAAATGAGATTTGAACCAAAGGCCGGGTATTTCTTAGGTTATCAAATGATACATAGTGCGATACAGTCAAAACAAGGCGTATAGTAAGAAAAGAATAGATACCTCGGAGACAGTAGGCCAATCAACAGACCCTCTATCCTCTCTTTTCCATGGAATGGGTTTATCTTCATTTAGGATACTGAGAGGATTAGAAATCCTTTATTTTTGCAACCCGATCGCTCTTTTGATTTTGGAATAAATTATCTTTATCAATATACCGTTTCTTCTACACATTCGTCTCCACTCCATAATGGATAATAGTTAGGATCTATTAAAAAAAAATGGATAATCCACTCGTGGGAGAACCCTTTCCCGCATTGGGCACTAATATATATTTTTAACATCTAATTAGATCGGGTAACCATTCGAATTAAGAACATAAGCTCGTTACTTTTTGTTTCCCTATAATTGGAGCCATCGAACTCTATCCATTTATTCACTCGACCCAACTTTTAATTTTTTTTGTCCCATTCCAAGAATTCAAACAAAATTTTGTACCGATCCAGTAAGGATGAAGTATTATCACAGTTCTCCATTGATACGACATGCTGTTTTTTCCATTCATTACCCTTCAGAATCAGTCGTGGTCTTACAAACTTTACCAATGGTATGGACGAATCCCTTGCTTCATCCAAATGTGTAAAAGATCCTAGCCGCACTTAAAAGCCGAGTACTCTACCGTTGAGTTAGCAACCCAAAGAATTAAAGTGTGTAGATATGATCGGAATTAAATCAAAAATAAATAAAATAAAGAAATTGCATTGCACGACCCCATCAAAACATTGAACTAGGAACTATTTAAAATCTAAAAAAGAACATTTTATGATGGATTATGAACATAAACATGAAGAGATCGGATGAAAATAAAAAAAAAAATTCTATAACTAAATAGAAAAATTTAAAATTTATAGACCGCCTTTCTTTATTATCAAATTTTTTTTCATTCAGAAGATACTTGTTGTCTCATAGCGAACCCATCATTTGAATGAAATAATCATGTAAAATAAAAACCCAAACTTATGAATATGAGACGGGGATAAATAGATCTATTTATCCCCGATCAAATTATATTTCTTCGATACACTATTGTCAATCTGAATATTGAGAAAAGAATATAATTGAAAAAACAAAAAGCAATTGAATTAAAATTCAAATATAAAATATATAAAAAATATATATATATATATATATATAAAGACTTGTGTTGGATTGGCACTACATAGATAATCTATATAAATAGAATCCAAAAATGTGGATATGGAATAAATAAGAAAGAAATAGGAAAGAATCTCGGGTTTATTCAATATCAATAAAGGTACAATAAGCAAGCTCAACCCTCTTTCTGTTTGTTGCTTTGTTGGTGGAGTCCCAGCGAAAAACCGCCCGATTGAGGATAATCGGCCTTTTTTATAGATCCAGTTATTTCATCTATTCAAGCGATCTTTTTTCTATCCATATATCTCATATAGAAATATAGAAAAGATTTTTGTACTTATCAATTCTATAAGAAATATAGAATTAGAATTCGTTATATCTATGTTATATCTATATAGAATATATAAGAATATAAAATCATAGTAAAGAATATAAATATGAGATCATATCGGAGCAATGGTAAATTGGTATGAATAGATCAAGAAAAAAAAAGGAATAGTGGAAAAAAATTATACAAAGCTAGATCTAAGGGTGACTCCCTCTTTTTTTTTTTATTTATTTTTTTTTATGTTTCATTTATTTAATTTCGTTTGATTAATGCGAAGTTCCTTAAAAACTTCTGCCTTCTTTGAAATATCATGAACAGTTCCTGTAGGTTGAGCACCTTTTTCGAGTAAATATAGAATAAGGGGAACATTTAAATAAGTTTGATTCTTTATCGGGTCGTAAAAACCTACTTTCCGAAAATCTCTTCCTTCTCTTCGGGATCGAACATCCATTGCAACGATTCGATAGATGGCTCATTGGGATAGATATAGATGAACAATGCCCCCCCTAGAACCGTATAGGAGGTTTTCTCCTCGTACGGCTCGAGAAAGAATGATTCAATTTCAATTTATTTATTTTAGTGTCAAATAGATCCATAAAATCATCAAATCAATTCGACTATGATTTGAGTCGTTTTTTTATTCTTCCTTCCCCAAAAGAAAAAAAGAAAAATCATTCGTACTCATAACTCAAGTTGGATAATTCTCAAAAAGATGAAAGGAAAATCCTTAGGCATTTCATTTATTGAGCCGTCTCTAAACCCTTTCTTTGTCTCGTTTCGAATCTATTTTGATTCCTCATTTTGATCCAATTGTTGAGACCATTGAAAATGGTGTTTCCTTGTTCATGGATCCTTTATCGTTGCTTTGAATCATTGGGTTTAGACATTACTTCGGCGATCCTTAATCATTTCAAAATGGCAGCAACATACCTTTTGTGATTTCTTTCTATCCAAGAATCATAGGAACGATTGATTCGCGCGTGATACATTTTTGGTCGAAAAGCTTTTACCAATTCCAACAAAATTTTCTTTTGGATTTGTTGAAACTTGTTAAAATTTGATCCTTTCGATTTTTATATCGAAGATATGTTTACGAAGTTCTTCCAACTTATTGATTGACACTAACCCTAGATCCTTGCCCCTGAGAAATAAATCAATACTTTCTGCTCGAGCTCCATCATGTCCTATTTACAACCCAACAAAGGCGGGGTTTTAGTGGAACAGAACAAACTATGTCGAGCCAAGAGTATCATTTTTCCTTTATAAAATGGTGGATGTAATAATCCACAATCGATCATGTCCTTCAAGTCACACGTTGCTTTCTACCACATCGTTTCAAACGAAGTTTTACCATAACATTCCTCTAATTTGGAACCAGCATGAAATTGATTCAATACGGAATCATGAATAGTCATTGGCTTAATCAATAGTATAGTAACATATACTTTAATTTTCTATTTAATATTTGGATATGTATTTATCTGGAGAAGTCTCAACAAGAATTCAATTTAACCCATATTTTCTCGTATGAATTAAATTTGGAATTTATATTTATAAATTTATAAAGAAGACAATTAAACGAGTTCTTCGTTAATCTGCATCTTCAATAGATTGTTCAAGTTAGTTTGTGAGAAAGAAATGATTCAGAGATAAATCGTTAGAAATCAGAAAGACTGATCACATTGTATCCAACATTACACTCGTTCTTAAAGAGAAGATTGTTAAAGAAAACAATCCTTATTCTGATTGAACTGGTCTGCTCTGGGACGGAAGGATTCGAACCTCCGAGTAGCGGGACCAAAACCCGATGCCTTACCGCTTGGCCACGCCCCATTTCCATTTCTATTCGACATTAATAAACATTAATATCGATGTTGGTTGTTCGTCAATTCCAGTCCAAATATTTATGGAATAGATTAGATTGTTGCTAGGATTTGATACACGTAGATGTAGATAGATGTAGAATTAAACTGAATTTATTGATCATTACGTCTAATTCAATTAAGATATTATAGGAAAGTATCATTCCTTCAATTCTCAAATGAGAATAGAAGGGTTTTTGATTGGACGAGTTTAAATAAAAAGAAGGATTTTTTAGTTTATCTTATTTCTTTCATTTTTTCCTTATCTTATATTAATAACTCAATCAAAATGCAATTATTTCCAAGAACGGAATGCTTGTTATGCTTAATATCTTTGCTTTGATCTGTTTTCATTCTACCCTTCACTCGAGTAGTTTTTTCTTTGCCAAATTGCCCGAGGCTTACGCTTTTTTCAATCCAATCGTAGATGTTATGCCAGTCATACCTGTGTTTTTTTTTCTCTTAGCCTTTGTTTGGCAAGCTGCTGTAAGTTTTCGATGAGATCTCTTTAGTCCTACAAGCATTAATGATTTATTCGATAAAAAAAATTATAACAATTGATAAGATTAGATAAGTCTTACATTATATTATGAACCCTCGATGGAAACATTGAAACTGTTGGATAGCAGCAATAAGTCTGGATCACCTCATTTCCCCATTCTGACCCTCTACTTCCAGTAAACAAGGACCTATCAGGGTCCCCCACAATATCTTTATCTAATTGTGGGTATGTATGAAAGAAATTTTGGTAACGAAAGAATCTTATTACAACTGAATTTCTGCGAATTCCTTTCTTTTCTAGAAACTACTTGATTTCTTGGTTTCAAAATAGGATATGTGCTATAAAAATAGATAATCTATTCCCCCCTTCCCCCCAAAAAGATCTTGGAGATTGTAATGCTTACTCTCAAACTCTTCGTTTACACAGTAGTGATATTTTTTGTTTCGCTCTTCATCTTCGGATTCCTATCTAATGATCCAGGACGTAATCCTGGACGCGAGGAATAAAAGAATAAAAAAGGGGGATTTCTCGGGTTCCTTGCTTGATTTATGAATTTTTTTATGATTTTATCTATTCGACACATTTACATTTAACTATGATAAAAAAAACGCGAGATTTTTCTTTTGAATTCGAAAGAAAAATCTCAAGTCATTAGAGAAAACGGAAAGAGAGGGATTCGAACCCTCGGTACGAATAACTCGTACAACGGATTAGCAATTCGCCGCTTTCGTCCACTCAGCCATCTCTCCTAATTGAAAAAGAATTCGACTTATTATGTTACACATGAAGTAAAGATTAAAAAAAGTCTTTCAAATTCAATTCATAATTGAATTTGAAATTTAATTGAAAAATTAAAATTCGATTATCATATATTATCTATTATCATCATTATTAACTTCAATATTTACTATAGATAATAAAATAATAATAATTAGATAATAAAATAATAATAATTAATTAATAATAATAATATATAATAATAATTAAATATTAATTAATTAAATATATTTAATTTATATATTTTATTTATTTATTGTATAGATATTGTATAGATAAGATCTATAGAAAATTTATTTACAAATTTTATCAGCAATTCCAATTCAATTTCGATAACGTAAGGGCTCAAAAGGAATATCTTCAATAGAAAAAAAAGAATAAAAAGAATAAAGAGTAAAGAATACCTCTTTGATTTCAGGTCCTTTTTTTTATTATTCCCTCGGCCTGGCCTGGTCAATACCTAGCCCGGTCCTCTTTCTTTTTTGTTCGAATGAATCATAGATCAAATGATTTGATTTATCTGATTTCAAAACAAAAATACTTGTTATGGGAACAACTGGAATAATAAAAAAGAAAAGATAAAACTTGTTATTTAATTGTTTCTCCATCTCATCGGCGAAAGACGTCAACGCTCTAATTTTATTTTCATGATTCTGTTCGGATCCTATCTTTATGACGCCCAATTCTCTTGTTCGACAAATGCCCCATTCATCTACAATAATCACATTGTACAGTGTAGCGGGTATAGTTTAGTGGTAAAAGTGTGATTCGTTCTATTACTGAAATAGTTAAGGTTCGGTTTAATTCCGATCAAAAACTTTATTTATTAAAAGGATTTCATCCTTCCCCTCTCTATGATATATTTGAGGAAGAATATAAATTCTCGTGATTTTATCCAAAAGTAAATTGTCCATTGAAAAATTGGATTATGGAATTGCGAAGCATAATTTTTTTTGAGTTGGATCAAGACTTCCAATTGAATGAGTAAAAAATCCATGGATGAAGATACAAAATTTCTAATCGTAACTAAATCTTCCATTTTTTTGTTTGTAGAGAGGAGATTGAAGCCAAATAGCTATTAAACGATGACTTTAGTTTACTAGAGCTATCGACATATTATTTCAGCTCGGTGGAAACAAAATACTTTTCCTCAGGATTCTCTCAACTAGAAGTAGAAATAGAGAACGAAGTAACTAGAAGGATTGTTATAATCTAGAAGGATCATCTAGAAAGCGAGTTGATTTGGATGCATTCAGACAAAAAAGCTAACATAGATGTTATGGATCTAATTTTTTTTTCGAATTTCATTCACGCCTTAGATCAGGGAATCTATCCGTCTTCCATAAAGTAGCCGAATGAAATCAAAGTTTCATGTTCGGTTTTGAATTAGAGACGTTCAAAATGATGAATCAACGTCGACTATAACCCCTAGCCTTCCAAGCTAACGATGCGGGTTCGATTCCCGCTACCCGCTCCATATTAATTGTATGATGATACATGCATTATTGATTATTGATTTGAATACGCGTCTTTATTCCCTAAATTCTCTCACATCACATACACTCCGATTCTTTACTTTTTTTTTTTAACAGGAGATAGGAAAGGAAAAATGCAAAAGGAAAGAAAAAGGAATGAAAAGCGTCCATTGTCTAATGGATAGGACAGAGGTCTTCTAAACCTTTGGTATAGGTTCAAATCCTATTGGACGCAATTTATTTCCATTTATTTTTTAGATTTCTATATTTCTATAAAGATATTTTGAATGATTTGAATCATAGACATTTATCAATGATTCCTCTTAAGAGTGCTCACTTTTTTTATGTTTGTTCCTGAAGTAGAAAGCGTTCCATCTGTTCCTGAATAGCTTCCTTCAAAAGAGTTTCCGCTTCCTCGGTGAA